TAAGGACCAATTATTATTAAGACAATAAAATAAACCCATTGGTACGCTTCCGCATAAGAGCGCGATATATCACGTCTTTGTGTCGTCATTTTATGCCCATTGGTGTTCCAAAAGTGCCCTTCAGGAGTCCGGGAGAGGAGGATGCCTCGTGGGTTGACGTATAGTGTGGCTTGTCCGATATATTGGGTCATGTGGTATTTCCCCGTTATCTCCCCCGATCGAGATATCCCCTCCTTCCCTCCAAAAAGATTGATTGAATCATCAAAAATTGGAAGTGTGAAATGAAATTCGATCTTTTTTTGGGGGGATATCCAGATCCGGATTAATATTATCAATTTAGAAGAATCTATGGTTGGCTTGGTTGGACCAATAAACCAATAAAATGAAGAATCCAGGCTCTGTTTATAAAAAATCCAATTGGTAATATATCTACGATTATTACTTATCAGATATTTGGCAGAAACCTGGAAATAAATTGAAGAAAAAAAAAGTCGTAGCAAAAAGACGTGGTATTGGAATATTTGTCCTATATGTGCAAATCCAAATCGGGCAGATCTTTTCTTTATTACTCGGAGTAGAACAGAAACCTAAAAGAATTGAAAAAACCCATTCCGAAACAAGAAAATGACATTGCGATTTGGATTCGATCTCAATGAAAACAATACATCAATGAGAACTTAGTTCAATAAGTTTAGTTTATTATAACATGTTTATTATAACCTAAGTAAACGGGTCAAAAATCGTCTTTCTTGAAAAATTTTAGAAAAAACCCGCTATGAAAAAAAAGGGTTAACTCTACACATTGATTCTTTTTGGTGAACCGTATGCATCAAAAGGTGCAGGTACGGCTCCTAAGAGATAAAATTTTATCCTAACCAATCGACTTTATCGAGAAAGACTACTTTTTTTAGGCCAAGAGGTTGATAGTGAGATATCGAATCAACTTATTGGACTTATGGTATATCTCAGTATAGAGGATGATAACAAAGATCTTTTTTTGTTTATAAACTCTCCGGGCGGATGGGTAATACCCGGAATAGGGATTTATGATACTATGCAATTTGTGCAACCAGATGTACAGACAGTATGCATGGGATTAGCCGCTTCAATGGGATCTTTTATTCTGGCAGGAGGAGAAATTACCAAACGTCTAGCATTCCCTCACGCTTGGCGCCAATGATTCTTTTATTTGAAGAAAAAAAGAAGACTATGCCTTCGCCATATGAATATTAAGTAATAATAGCACAGCACTTCGAGTTCGATATGATAATTTTTTTGTTTTTTCAAAAATTTTTCAATTATGTACCGAAAGGGTAGTATGAAAAGGGGATATTTCCTATTTTATCGCATCTATCGGGAGGAGCCTATTCCAGCGTCACAAACTTTTTTGTTTTCACACCGGAAAAGAAAGCTTTTAACAATATTTATGAAGACTATGAAAAAAAAAAAAAAAAGAAACTTTGGGATTGCTGAATAAGAGACGCAATAATAAAGAAACGGAACCATCATAGTATTTTTTTAACTACTACACAAAACAAAAAAGGAAGGGTGGTTATTGGGTCATTTACCGATCCGGGTCTGATAGACCCCCTACATTTTCTATTTCTTCAATAGAAGGTAAAAAACAAATTCCGTTGTAGAGCCGTATGCAATACGCAAAAGATGCCTGTACGGTACGTTTGTTTGTTCAATTCCGTCTTATCTTTTTTTTATTCTTTATCTCTCTCGCTTTATCGTGCGAAATAGGAACCGTTTTTTATGTTATATCATCAGGGTAATGATCCATCAACCCGCTAGTTCTTTTTATGAGGCACAAACGGGAGAATTTATCCTGGAAGCGGAAGAACTACTGAAACTGCGTGAAACTCTCACAAGGGTTTATGTACAAAGAACGGGAAAACCTTTCTGGGTTGTATCCGAAGACATGGAAAGGGATGTTTTTATGTCAGCAGCAGAAGCCCAAACTCATGGAATTGTTGATCTTGTAGCAGTTGAATAAAAAATTAGCGAGTATTCCGCGCCAAACTTTGAAATTTTATCGTTTTACCGAGTTTAATAGAATATTTTCAATTAATATAATTAATATAATTAATCTAGTAATATTAATAATAATTAATCTATTAATATTACTAGTAATATTAATAGAGAAAATAGAGAAAATAATAGAGAGAATATAAGTAATTCATAATCATCGGATTAGGATTGATATAAACCAGCTCATTATGTATATGACTCAACATGCCAACTATAAAACAACTTATTAGAAACATAAGACAGCCAATCAGAAATGTTACGAAATCCCCCGCTCTTCGGGGATGCCCTCAACGCCGAGGAACATGTACTAGGGTGTATGTGCGACTCGTTCAGATCATGGACTAAGACAAAAAAAATAAAGGAAAAAAATTCCAATATCAGTGATCAGTACCAATGAAATAGGATAGAATGCAAGAAACTATCTTCAAAAAAATCGATTCCGAATATCTATCTTTCTATTGTGTATCAAATTTATGGTTTCCGTTGGTGCAAATCCAATCACCTCAATTTGCAATTTCAAATGCGAAAGACTTTCCCATTGGTAGCAAATAGTTATCTATTAAGCAGGGGATATCCCATTTTAAAACTTGCAAGAACGGACTAGCAGGGTCAGCTACTCAGCTAATCTTCATACTTAAATACCGTTACTGTGTAGGTAGATTTCGTTGTGAAAGACCTATTACTAGATATTTCATAGGTAGAGCCAAATAGGTAGAGCCAAAGAGTGTGAACTGTACAAGTTAACAATAGCATTGATTAAATGAAGGAAGGGGCTCCGGTGTATAGAGGGGACCTCGCCATTTAAGAAGGAACCATAGAAACGATGGAACCCACTATTTCTTTATCCATTTCTATTTCATTTACTATGTTTTTTTTTTTTTTGATACCTAGTCTCGATACAATTTTCTATTTCGAGGTGATTAGAAATTAAAATAAAAAAATAGTGGTTGGGAAGGTTAGAGTAGCAAAAAAATAGTGGTTGGGAAGGTTAGAGTAGCAAAAGCCATTGGAATTTTGATTTTATACATTGGAATAATCCGTTTTGTTATTAATGGACTAGGAAAAAGGGGGAAAGAATAACTAAAAGAAACGAAATCCAAATAGTTATTCATCAAAGTTTCATTTATTCAATGACTAGAATTAAAAGAGGATATATAGCTCGGAAACATCGGACAAAAACTCGTTTATTTACATCAAGCTTTCGGTCAAGACTTACTATTCCTCAACAGAAAATAAAAGCTTTGGTTTCGGCCCATCGAGATAGAGATAGGAAAAAAAGAGATTTTCGTCATTTGTGGATCAGTCGAATAAATGCAGTAATTCAAGAGAATAAAAATGAAAAAAACTATAGCTATAGTATATTCATGTATAATCTGTACAAGAGGCAGTTGCTTCTTAATCGTAAAATACTTGCACAAATAGCTATATTAAATAGGAATTGTTTTTATATGATTTCCAACGAGATCATAAAATAAAAATTCCCCGGAGACTGAACTCCGGGAAAGTAGAGTAGGTATTTGTATGAAAAAATATAATCATATGATAAAGTCGTCAAAATGAGCAACCACGTTCAATAAAAAAAGATTTATTCTTCTTCAACGATTCTCTTTTTTCTGACAACACGACAATCCAATTTGGATTATCGTAGTTTTCGAACAAAACATCAATCCGCATTTCATTTGAGTTTCGATTGGAATTTGAATTTAATTGAAGAGTAAACCCTTTTTTTTGTTTTAAGCCCAGTAGCTTGAGTAGTTGACTCACTTTTTTCAAATTCTTTTTTATTATTACGAAAAGGTAACGAAGATAAAATACGAGCTTGTTTTATAGCAATCGTAATTAATCGTTGTTGTTTTAAGGTCAATCTATTCACCCGTCTAGATAATATTTTTCCTTGTTCACTAATAAATCGACTAATTAAACTCATGTTTTTATAATCAATTCGATCCCCCGATTGGATCGGGGGCAAACGCCTACGAAAAGATCGCTTAGATTTAGGAAAGAGTCGTTTCGATTTATCCATGGTTTGTTTATTCCTTATCCCGAAAATACCATTTATTACAAAATCGGATTTATTTGTTTTGTTTCTATTTATTTAATATTTAAATAGGTTTATATTTCTATATGTTATTATATATCTAGATAATTTATATAGATATACAATTTATATAAACATGAAATAATATCTCATTTTTCATTTGGAGGGATGACACACAGGCAATCCATTTTATCTATTTCTTTATCTCCCCGTGAATCGTATGTTTGCAACAATAGGGACAAAATTTTCTCAATTCCAATCGACTAGGCTTATTGTGTCGATTCTTTTGAGTAATATATCTTGAAATACCTGTTGATTCCTTATTAACATTAACACTGTTTCGAACACAATCGGTACATTCCAAAATAACCGTTACTCGTATATCTTTACCTTTGGCCATGAACCTCCTTTGGTTTTTTGATTCACTTAAAACTCTTCTATTTTCCGATTCGAAGCGAAGAAGAAGAAAGGAAGGAAAAAATAGAAGTTGCTAATCCGAAATCCAATTATGACAGATTTCGGTGCCATCAATAGAAGGATAGTAATAATTAAGTAATACAATGATTTCTAACTATCTTTAGAATCACAATCCATTATTTCAGTTTTTTATTTAAGTATCTTGTATGAGATTGTTGCCCCGCGCTAGCGATTCTATTTTCAGCCTCATTATTAATGAAATTCAATTGAAACCCGGGACCAGATTGCAAGTTTCATTGAGGTTGAATCCACTTTTTCTTTTTTCTCTTTTCTTTCGAATTCGAAAAAAAAAAAACAACGAAAAACAGAAGGGGATTAATTTCTTCACCCCTTCCCGTCTCAATAACTAGAATGAAAAAAAGGGGAATATCAACGCATCTGGGAATAAACGATTGATCTCTATCAATAGACCAGCCAAGGCTCCGAACCATAGAGTACTTATCACGGGTGCCACGGAGAGATATGTTTTTAGATCTCGCATTTCAAATCCTCCTTTCTTTATTCTTATTCTTTATTGTAATTTGTAATACATAATGGTAATCCATATATGATCAGATGTATATTTAGTTAATAACCACTTGTATTTGTACGCAGAATCCCTAATTCAAATAGAAATGTACAAAAATTCCTTAGATATTCTTTTTTGTTAACAAAAAAGAGGTCCATTTCTGCCCGAGCATTCCCTAAAAAAATGAATATTTTTTGGTGGGTTTATTTCATCTTTTATTTTTTTTTTTTTTTATTTCATATGTATATAATTTTTATATTACTATTATATGTTATACAATTATATGTTATACAATATGAAACTAGAAAGAAAAAAATGGCAGCATAATTTAGATATATCAACATACAGATGTGGAAAACAAGATAAAGATTCTTTAGAATGACACTGTAAAACAATTGAAAGGGATGTAGCGCAGCTTGGTAGCGCGTTTGTTTTGGGTACAAAATGTCACGGGTTCAAATCCTGTCATCCCTATCCCTAACTATTCCTTATCTTATGGGCAGTAACAGGGGATCAATTGAGATCAATTAAATTTGGACAACATACATCCATATAGATATATATTCATAATCTATCTATATTATAGATTGAGAAATCTATATAGATAGATAGATATCGATATATATTAGGATAGTATACGCATGCCAGATGTATTGGTGGGGTCACAAAAATGATTTATGAAAAAAGGCGCTCTTAGTTCAGTTCGGTAGAACGCGGGTCTCCAAAACCCGATGTCGTAGGTTCAAATCCTATAGAGCGTGATTCCATTCTTTTGTTAGATCGAAGCAGTTAAAAGTCTGAATTTTGACCTCCTGTGGATTCGAATTAAAACAAATAGGAGGTCAATAAACAAAAGAGATATTATATTAATTAATCAAAGTTCCAACTGATCACCACGTCGGTATTGTAAATATGCAGTTACGAATAATCCAGCCAAAGTAATAGGAATTAGACCTAACACGATTCCAAATAGAAAAACTTCAATCATTTTCATTTCTTTGAAAGAGTAAAAAAGGGGGGGTAATATCGATCCTGAAATATTAATAGTATTGCCCATGAATCTCACAAGAATTGGAAATTGACATGATATAGAATATAAGGAATACCCCAGAAAGATTTCTTTTTATGAATTGTTCATTCAAAAAAGTTCCAATTCATTTTCGAATTTCAAATCAAATAAGTCGTATCTTGCTCAGCCCAATAAATAGAGATGAGGTTATAGTTAAAGCCACTAGTAGAAAACCGAAATAACTAATGATAGTAGGCATGAAAAGAGACAAGATGAAATATCTTCGTTTTTACACATATTTTTATAAAGCACTTCCCTAAGTTTCCATTTTTGAAAGAAAGATAGAAAGAAAAGCAAAGGTATCACTTGAACAATCCATTTTTGATTCATCAATCAATCATAATCATTATAGACGAACAAAAATATAGTGACATAGATAAGAAATCAATTCATCATCTGTGACATCTACTCATCCCGTGATTCAAAATCAACCGATTCATTGATCAACTCTTGAGTTCAGTAAACTAATCGAATTCCAAATTCATAAGAACTGTCTAACTTCATTCAATTCAAAAAATAGAAACTTTTTTTGAATTAATAATTAATATCGAATAAAACTGGAAAAAATATCTATTTGGATCGTTTTTTATTTATTTCTTTTTGTATCGAACTCCTTTTTTATTTTAGAACAAAAAAAGAGTGGCCTTATACTTATAATGTCCTTTAACTTCTTTCCTTTCAACTCATTCGATTTCGTTTCGATTTAGTAGTGGGTTCCATTCTCATAATATCTCGAATGAGAAGAAAAAGGGTATCAGTATCAGATCGTTCGAAACTTGGGTTCCACATTTTCTTTTTTTTTTTTTTTAATAGAAAGCTCTATCCTTGTAATTAAGCCAACAAACAACCCTTTGGATATAATAATACAAGAACAACAATGCGCATGTCACGAATATTGATTCAAATTAGATTCGTTGTTTTCTGTCATCAAATACTATCTATTACTGCTATTACTGTTCCTTCTTACTGGATGGCTAACCAATTCTTTAAAATGAAAAAGAGGGGGTTTCAACAAAAACATATTCTATTCTACAACCACAAAAAGTATATTTCTAGATTTCGCATCTAATTGAATTGTAGAAATATGATAATCTCTTATATGAATTATTAGAAACCAATTCGTCGAATTCACATTTTACTCGATCTTCAGTTTCTAGTCCGAAGCCAGTAATGTAGAGAACCCTTACTTAATTTATATTCTTTTTTATATTTATTTATATTATTTAGATATTTATTTATTAGATTATTTATTCTAGTTACTATATAAAATAAATTTGAGGAATTTTCTATTGAGTACATGATTCTACTTCTACGTAGACAAGCAACAAGAAAAGAAGAAAGAAATTTTCTAGTACTTCATCCCCCTACTGATTG